GCACAATTAGAAAAAAAATAGAAAAAATTATAAAAGACAAGAAAAAACTCTTTCTAACTCCAGAGATAAATATTAGCCCTAACAAAGCTAGTTATAATGCTAAAAGATTAGAATCACAAAAAAGCATTTGGCAAATATTAAAAAGAAGGAATTCTCGATTAATTCGCAAATTACATTATTTTATAAAATTTTTCATTGAAAGGATATACATAGATATTCTTCTATGTCTCATTAATATTCCCAGAACCAATGCACAATTTTTTATTGAATCAACAAAAAAAATTATTAATAAATACGTTTACAATAATGAAAGAAATCAAAAAAGAATTGGTAAACCAAATCAAAAGAAAATTCACTTTATTTCGATTATAAAAAGGTCAGTTTCTAGTATTAGTAATAAGAGTTCACAGATTTTTTGTGACTTATCCTCCTTGTCACAAGCATATGTATTTTACAAATTATCACAAACCCAAGTTATTAACTTGTATAAGTTAAGATCTGTCCTTCAATATAACGGAACATCTCTTTTTCTTAAGAACGAAAGAAAAGATTATTTTGGTTTTGGAGCACACGAAATATTTCATTACGAATTAAGACATAAGAAACTTCGTAATTCTGGAATGAATCAATGGAAGAACTGGTTAAGAGGTCATTATCAATATAAATATTTATCTCCGATTATATGGTCTAGATTAGTACCACAAAAGTGGCGAAATAGAGTAAATCAACATTGTGTGGCTCAAAATCAAAATAAAGATTTAAGCAAATGGGATTTATCTCAAAAAGATCAATTAATTCATTACAACAAACAAAATGATTATGAAGCAGACTCATTAACGAATCAAAAAGAAAATTTTAAAAAACACTATAGATATGACCTTTTATCATATAAATATATTAATTATGAAGATAAGAATGACTCATATATTTATGGATCACCATTACAAGTAAATAATAACCAAGATATTTCTTATAATTACAACACACATAAACGCAAATTTTTTGATATGCTGGAAGGTATCCCTATCAATAATTACCTAGGCGAAGATGATATTATGTATATAGAGTATATAAAGAAAAACCCGGATAGAAAATATTTTGATTGGAAAATTCTCCATTTTTGCTTTAGAAAGAAGGTCGATATTGAGGTCTGGATCAATACCAGTATCAACAGTAATAAAAATACCAAGACCGGGTCGAATAATTATCAAATAATTGATAAGAAAGGTCTTTTTTATCTCACACAAGATCAAGAAATCAAACCATCCAATCAAAAAGACCTTTTTGATTGGATGGGGATGAATGAAGAAATACTAAATCGTTCCATATCGAATCTGGAACCTTGGTTCTTCCCAGAATTTGTGCTACTTTATAATACATATAAAATGAAACCCTGGGTTATACCAATCAAATTACTTCTTTTAAATTTTAATGGAAATAAAAATTATAGTAAAAATAGAAATAGCAATAGAAAGCAAAAAGGGAATCTTTTTATATCATCCAATGAAAAAAAACTTTTAAAATTAGAGAATCGAAATCAAGAAGAAAAAGAATCCGCAGGACAAGTAGATCTTGGATCAGATGTACAAAACCAAGGAAATCTTGAATCAGTCCTCTCAAACCACGAAAAAGATATTGAAGAAGATTATGCAGGATCAGACTCAGACATGCAAAAACGTACAAAGAAAAAGCAATTCAAGAATCACACGGAAGCAGAACTCGATTTATTCCTAAAAAGATATTTGCTTTTTCAATTGAGATGGGATGATTCTTTAAATCAAAAAATGATCAATAATATCAAGGTATATTGTCTCCTGCTTAGACTGATAAATCCAAGAGAAATTTGTATATCTGCTATTCAAAGGGGAGAAATGAGTCTGGATCTAATACCGGTTCATAAAGATTTAACTCTTACAGAATTGATGAAAATGAAAAGAGGTATATTTATTATCGAACCAATTCGTCTGTCTGTAAAAAATGATGGACAATTTATTATGTATCAAACTATAGGTATTTCATTGGTTCATAAGAGTAAGTACCAAACTAATCAAAGATACCAAGAAGAAAGATATGTTGATAATAAGAATTGTGATAAATTCAGTGCAAGATGTCAAAAGATGATTGGAAATAAAGACAAAAATCATTATGATTTGCTTGTTCCTGAAAATATTTTATCGCCTAGACGTCGTAGAAAATTTAGAATTCTAATTTGTTTCAATTTGAGGAATAGGAGTGGTGTGGCTAGAAATCCAGTATTTTGCAATGGGAACAGCTGTAATAAATTTTTGGATGAAAACAAACATCTTGATAGAGATAAAAATCAATTAATTAAATTAAAAAAATTAAAGTTCTTTCTCTGGCCCAATTATCGATTAGAAGATTTAGCTTGTATGAATCGCTATTGGTTTGATACCAATAATGGTAGTTGTTTTAGTATGATAAGGATACATATGTATCCACGATTGAAAATTCGTTGATGTCACATTTTTTATATATCCTTACTAGATCTAGTATATGAAAGTAAACAAATGCACACATGCGATGTCTTACATTACATTCTGATGCATGATACTAATACATATCAATTAGATTTTTTATTGATATTGATTAATTTTATTTCATAAACGAGGTATCCATAACGAAATAAAGATTATTGCGTATACTAGATTAAAATGACCGGCATAATAATATTATTATTATAATTATAATATTATTATATTACTGATGGGTAAAATTCAAATTTTTAAAAAAGAAAAAAAGGGAGGGAAGAGAAGATTTCGTTTTATGGTAAAAAACTTATTCATCTCAGTTATTTCTCAAAAAGAAGCAAATAGGGGATCTGTTGAATTTCAAGTATTCAGTTTCACCAATAAGATCCGAAGACTTACTTCACATTTGGAATTGCACAGAAAAGACTATTTATCTCAGAGAGGTCTACGGAAAATTCTGGGAAAACGTCAACGGTTGCTGTCTTATTTGGCAAAGAAAAATAGAGTACGTTATAAAGAATTAATTGGTCAGTTGGGTATTCGGGAGACAAAAATTCGTTAATTTGAAGAGTCCTTTTGAATTATTTGATTTAGTAGATCTTGAATTTTGATGAACTTCTTTTCGTTTTCAGCAATTCATGGAAGAATGAATCAGGGGAAAACCTATGAATGTACCAGCTACAAGAGAAGACCTCATGATAGTCAATATGGGTCCTCATCACCCATCAATGCACGGTGTTCTTCGACTCATCGTTACTTTAGATGGTGAAGATGTTATTGACTGTGAACCAATACTAGGTTATTTGCACAGAGGGATGGAAAAAATTGCAGAAAACCGAACAATTATACAATATTTGCCTTATGTAACACGTTGGGATTATTTAGCTACTATGTTCACAGAAGCAATAACCGTAAATGCACCAGAGCAGTTGGGAAATATTCAAGTACCTAAAAGAGCCAGCTATATTAGAGTGATTATGTTGGAGTTGAGTCGTATAGCTTCTCATTTATTATGGCTTGGCCCTTTTATGGCAGATATTGGTGCACAGACTCCTTTCTTCTATATTTTCAGAGAAAGAGAGTTAGTCTATGATCTATTCGAAGCTGCCACCGGTATGAGAATGATGCATAATTATTTTCGTATAGGAGGAGTAGCTGCTGATCTACCGCATGGATGGATAGATAAATGTTTGGATTTCTGCGATTATTTTTTAACAGGGGTTGCTGAATATCAAAAACTTATTACACGTAATCCTATTTTTTTAGAACGAGTTGAGGGAGTAGGCATTATTGGTGTAGAAGAAGCAATAAATTGGGGTTTGTCAGGACCAATGCTACGAGCTTCCGGAATACAATGGGATCTTCGTAAAGTTGATCATTATGAGTGTTATGACGAATTTGATTGGGAAGTCCAATGGCAAAAAGAAGGAGATTCATTATCTCGTTATTTAGTACGAATTGGTGAAATGGTGGCATCTATAAAAATTATTCAACAGGCTCTGGAAGGAATTCCGGGAGGGCCGTATGAGAATTTAGAAATCCGATGCTTTGATAGAGCGAGGGATCCCGAATTGAATGATTTTGAATATCGATTTATTAGTAAAAAGCCTTCTCCCACTTTTGAATTGTCGAAACAAGAACTTTATGTGAGAGTCGAAGCCCCAAAGGGAGAGTTGGGAATTTTTCTGATAGGGGATCAGAATGTTTTTCCTTGGAGATGGAAAATTCGACCGCCGGGTTTTATCAATTTGCAAATTCTTCCTCAGTTAGTTAAAAGAATGAAATTGGCTGACATTATGACGATACTAGGTAGCATAGATATAATTATGGGAGAAGTTGATCGTTGAAATGATAATTGATACACCAGAAGTACAAGATATCAATTCTTTTTCCCGATTGGAATACTTAAAAGAGGTTTATGGGATCATATGGATGCTTGTACCTATTTTTACTCCTGTATTGGGAATCACAATAGGTGTACTAGCAATTGTGTGGTTAGAAAGAGAAATATCCGCAGGGATACAACAACGTATTGGACCTGAATATGCCGGTCCTTTGGGAATTCTTCAAGCTCTAGCAGATGGCACAAAACTACTTTTCAAAGAGAATCTTCTTCCATCTAGAGGAGATAGTCGTTTATTCAGTATCGGACCATCCATAGCAGTCATATCAATTCTACTAAGTTATTTAATAATTCCTTTTGGCTCTAACCTTGTTCTATCCGATCTCAATATCGGTGTTTTTTTATGGATCGCCATTTCAAGTATTGCTCCCATTGGACTTCTTATGTCAGGATATGGATCAAATAATAAATATTCCTTTTTAGGTGGTCTACGAGCTGCTGCTCAATCAATTAGTTATGAAATACCATTAACTCTATGCGTGTTATCAATATCTCTACGTGCGATTCGTTGAGACATAAACCTTTCTCTATTCCCTTTCTTTTCTTTCTTTTTTTATAGGAAAGAAGTTGAATGAATTGAATAAATATCGTCATTTTTTATTCATCAT